TGAGACGATTGGTTCAAGAACAAATTTTAAAATTTAATGAGAGGCTCCGTTGTATAATTCAGACCTAAGCATTCATCGAGAAGCGATGGGAACGACGGAACCTGTGAATGCTGAAGATTTTATTGAAAACGAATCCTAATGATTCATCAGGTGGGATGGCGGAACGAACCAGAGAATAATTTCATTTAGTCTGAGCGATCGTGGGCTAACCCTACAACTGAACTAGCTATTAAAAGATAAAAGAGTAAATATTCGCCCGCGACTTTTTTTTTCAATTGTTTTGATTCGCGAGGAGCTGGATGAGAAGAAACTCTCATGTCCAGTTCTGTAGTAGAGATGGCATTGCGAAACAACCATCAACTATAACCCCAAAAGAACCAGATTCCGTAAACAACATAGAGGAAGAATGAGGGGAATATCGTATCGAGGTAATTCTATTTGTTTCGGTCGATATGCTCTTCAGGCACTTGAACCCGCTTGGATCACATCTAGACAAATAGAAGCAGGGCGACGAGCAATGACACGAAATGCCCGCCGTGGTGGAAAAATATGGGTACGTATATTTCCAGACAAACCCGTTACAGTAAGACCTGCGGAAACACGTATGGGGTCGGGTAAAGGATCTCCCGAATATTGGGTAGCTGTTGTTAAACCAGGTAGAATACTTTATGAAATGGGTGGAGTAGCAGAAAATATAGCTAGAAAGGCTATTTCAATAGCGGCATCCAAAATGCCTATACGAACTCAATTCATTATTTCGTGATAGAAACGTATAACCAAAAGAAAGAGTTCTTGGAATAAAAAAGCAATTGCAGGTTTCGTTTCTTTTTTTTTTTTTTTTTAGCCCCTTTTGTTTTGCATTGAAAGAACAGATAAAAAAATGATATGATTCAACCCCAGACCTATTTGAATGTAGCAGATAACAGCGGGGCCCGAGAATTGATGTGTATTCGAATACTAGGAGCTAGTAATCGCCGATATGCTCATATTGGTGATGTTATTGTTGCTGTGATCAAAGAAGCAGTACCAAATATGCCCCTAAAAAGATCGGAAGTGATCAGAGCTGTAATTGTACGTACTTGTAAAGAACTCAAACGCGATAATGGTATGATAATACGATATGATGACAATGCTGCAGTTGTCATTGATGAAGAAGGAAATCCAAAAGGAACTCGAATTTTTGGTGCGATCGCCCGAGAATTAAGAAAGTTAAATTTTACTAAAATAGTGTCATTAGCCCCTGAAGTATTATAAGATAAGAACATCATCATCATATAGAGTTATATTCTAAGTTATAGTAGAGTATTTTGAATGATTAATAGATTGTGTCTCACGTATATACCTTTAATAATGTTACTTCATAACAAAAAATATCATGTTTATTATATCAAAATTTTTAGGAACCACAAATTTTAGTTCATTATGGGTAGGGACACTATTGCTGAGATAATAACCTCTATACGAAATGCTGACATGCATAAAAAAGTAACGGTTCGAATATCATCTACTAGCATCACTGAAAGCATTGTAAAAATACTTTTAAGAGAAGGTTTTATAGAAAACGTGAGAAAACATCGGGAAAACAAAAAAGATTTTTTGGTTTTAACCCTACAACATAGAAGAAATAGGAAGGGGCCATCTCAAACTATTTTAAATTTAAAACGGATAAGTCGACCTGGTCTACGAATCTATTCTAACTATCAAAGAATTCCTAGAATTTTAGGTGGTATAGGGATTGTAATTATTTCTACTTCTCGAGGTATAATGACAGACCGAGAAGCTCGATTAGAAGGAATCGGCGGAGAAATCTTGTGTTATATATGGTAATCCTTCTACTATCAAAATTAGATACGAAATTGACTATTTGTGAAAAAAAAAAAGAGAAAGAGTTATCTAATATCACTCCTCCTCCATTAGTTGATATTTCAAGGGGGTTTTACCTGGAATGAAGGAACAAAAATGGGTTCATGAAGGTTTAATTACTGAATCACTTCCCAACGGTATGTTCCGGGTTCGTTTAGATAATGAAGATCTGATTCTAGGTTATGTTTCAGGAAGGATCCGACGTAGTTTTATACGGATACTACCAGGAGATAGAGTCAAAATTGAGGTAAGTCGTTATGATTCAACCCGAGGACGTATAATTTATAGACTCCGCAACAAAGATTCAAACTCGAACGATTAGGTGATTTAAGATTACTTTTGGGGAGATACAATTCGAGATTTCAAATTAAATTTCAAGAAACTTATTTTCTTCCACGAAGTAAATTAGGAATTAAGTTTAAGTTAAGGAATGCAAAATATGAAAATTAGGGCCTCTGTTCGTAAAATTTGTGAAAAATGTCGACTGATCCGTAGGCGGGGACGAATTATCGTAATCTGTTCCAACCCAAGACATAAACAAAGACAAGGATAATTTTTCTAAAAAGAACTCCCTAAAGGACCCCAAATGTACAAATAAAAATAAAAGATCTGTTTTAACATGAAATGGATATATCCA